TACGAAAAATTGATCACGTCCGAGCGTTTCCGTGGCCGAATCCACTTTGAATTTGATAAATGCATTGCTTGTGAAGTATGTGTTCGCGTATGTCCTATAGATCTACCCGTTGTTGATTGGAAATTGGAAACTGATATTAGAAAGAAACGATTGCTTAATTACAGTATTGATTTCGGAATATGTATATTTTGTGGTAATTGCGTTGAGTATTGTCCAACAAATTGTTTATCAATGACTGAAGAATATGAACTTTCTACTTATGATCGTCACGAATTGAATTATAATCAAATTGCTTTGGGTCGGTTACCAATGTCAGTAATTGACGATTACACAATTCGAACAATTTTAAATTTGCCTGAAATAAAAACTTAAAAACTCGTTTTGATCTAGTTTAATAATAATTAATTAAGAATTAATTAAGAACTAGTCTAAAAAAGTAGAGTTACCTCTTTTTCCTGACCGGGTCAATAAAGTTATGAAAGATTTTTATTTATTTATCTCTTATTTTATATATAATGGATTTACCTGGACTAATACATGATTTTCTTTTAGTCTTTCTGGGATTGGCTCTTATATTAGGGGGTCTAGGAGTAGTATTACTTCCCAATCCCATTTATTCTGCCTTTTCGTTGGGATTGGTTTTTGTTTGTATATCTTTATTCTATATTCTATCGAACTCACATTTTGTAGCCGCTGCGCAGCTCCTTATTTACGTAGGAGCCATAAATGTTTTAATAATTTTTGCTGTGATGTTCATAAATGGTTCAGAATATTCCAAAGATTTCCATCTTTGGACCGTGGGAGATGGAGTAACTTCTGTGGTCTGTACAAGTATTTTTGTTTCACTAATTACTACTATTTCAGATACGTCATGGTACGGGATTATTTGGACTGCAAAAGCAAACCAGATTATCGAGCAAGATCTGATAAGTAATAGTCAACAAATTGGGATTCATTTATCAACAGATTTTTTTCTTCCGTTTGAATTTATTTCAATAATTCTTTTAGTTGCGTTAATCGGCGCAATTGCTGTAGCTCGTCAATAATACTCTTTCGAAACGAAATGGAAAAACCTTTTTATGAGCTATCACATGCATTTTCTTTTTCTATTTGACGTTGTATATAAAATAGAAATTCTTTATTAGTTCGATCTATTCCCACTATATTCCTTTATTATAGATTCTATTCTATTACTCGTTATCGTTACTAGTCAATCCAATCGGTTAAAATGTTGTTCATATTGAAATGAATCGCGATTGATAAGGAGTTGGTTGATGATGCTCGAACATGTACTTGTTTTGAGTGCCTATTTATTTTCTGTCGGTCTATATGGATTGATTACAAGTCGAAATATGGTTAGGGCGCTTATGTGTCTTGAGCTTATATTAAATGCCGTTAATCTCAATTTTGTAACATTTTCTGATTTTTTTGATAGTCGTCAATTAAAAGGAGCCATTTTCTCCATTTTTGTTATAGCTATTGCAGCTGCTGAAGCTGCTATTGGACTCGCTATTGTTTCATCAATTTATCGTAACAGAAAATCAACTCGTATAAATCAATCTAATTTGTTGAATAAGTAATACTTTTTTATAATATAAAATAAATTAGAATTTTCATCAATTAAAATTTCAAAAATTAATTCAAATTAGCATGTCTGCCACGTAAGGTATGATCGTGTTATCACAAAATAAAGTAAAGATAATAAATCAAAGTAGTTTGGCACTGTCAATCCAGAAGTAGATTAATAAAAAAACTCGAGGAACTCATCGATTCATCTAGTACTAGTATTTAAATATATAATTCATTTATCAATTTACTAGATTGAAACTTTATCACGTTCAAAAATGGATAGATCCAATGTCGCATTCAGTAAAGATTTATGATACATGTATCGGGTGTACTCAATGTGTCCGAGCCTGTCCCACGGATGTATTAGAAATGATACCCTGGGATGGATGTAAAGCCAAACAAATAGCATCTGCTCCAAGAACGGAGGATTGTGTCGGTTGTAAGAGATGTGAATCCGCCTGCCCAACGGATTTCTTGAGTGTTCGAGTTTATTTATGGCATGAAACAACCCGCAGCATGGGTATAGCTTATTAATACGTTACAGAAACCCGAGTCCATTTTTTTTTTATCGCCAAAACCAGTGCCAAAAAATATTTGATTTTTTGGCACTGGTTTTTTTGGTCCAAGCGTATCTTGTCTTTACCACGAACAAATTTCCTTGGTTAACAATAATTGTAGTCTTACCAATATTTGCGGGTTCCTTAATTTTCTTTCTTCCCCATAAAGGAAATAGGGTAATTAGGTGGTATACTATATGTATATGCATGCTAGAACTTCTTCTAACAACCTATGCATTCTGTTATCATTTCCAATTGGACGATCCATTAATCCAACTAGTAGACGACTATAAATGGATCAGTTTTTTTGATTTCCGTTGGAAATTAGGAATAGATGGACTGTCCATAGGCCCCGTTTTATTAACAGGATTTAT